CAAGCGTAGCTTACTCAAAGCATGACACTGAAGCCGTTAAGATGGGCCCTAAAAAGCCCCGCGAGCACAAAAGTTTGGTCCTACCTTTAGTGTCAACTCTAGCCAAATTTACACATGCAAGTTTCCGCCCCCCTGTGAGGATGCCCTTCAGTCCCCTGATAGGAGACAAGGAGCCGGTATCAGGCTCATATTTCAACCCACGCCCACAACACCTTGCTATGCCACACCCCCAAGGGAATTCAGCAGTGATATACATTAAGCCATGAGCGAAAGCTCGACTCAGTTAAAGCTAAATAGGGCCGGTAAATCTCGTGCCAGCCACCGCGGTTATACGAGAGACCCAAGTTGACAACCACCGGCGTAAAGAGTGGTTAAGTGTACCCTAAACTAAAGTCGAATGCCCCCCTTGCTGTTATAAGCATATGATGGTAAGAAGCCCACCCACGAAAGTGACTTTACTCAACTGACTCCACGAAAGCTAAGATACAAACTGGGATTAGATACCCCATTATGCTTAGCCCTAAAAATTAATAGCCCCCTACATCCGCTGTTCGCCAGGGAATTACGAGCACTAAGCTTAAAACCCAAAGGACTTGGCGGTGCTTTAGATCCACCTAGAGGAGCCTGTCCTATCACCGATAACCCCCGTTTAACCTCACCTTTTTTAGCCCTCCCCGCCTATATACCGCCGTCGTCAGCCTACCCTATGAAGGACTAATAGTTAGCTTAATTGGTTTAGCCCTAAACGCCAGGTCGAGGTGTAGCGCATGAAAAGGGAAGAGATGGGCTACATTTTCTGTATCACAGATAACACGAATGACCACAATGAAAAACTGTACCTGAAGGAGGATTTAGCAGTAAGCCGGCAGAATTATGTTCCGCTGAAAACGGCCCTGAAGCGCGCACACACCGCCCGTCACTCTCCCCAACCCCTTTTCCCCACCTTTCTTCTCTCGACTAGTCTTCATTTCTATTTCCTAACCTCTTCTCCCGCTCACCTCACCTACCCCTTCCCATTTTCGTTTTCTTTCACAAGGGGAGACAAGTCGTAACATGGTAAGTGTACCGGAAGGTGCACTTGGAGCACCCAGGGTATAGCTAAATAGCTAAGGCATCTCCCCTACACTGAGAAAATATTCGTGCAAATCGAATTGCCCTGATGCCCAATAGCTAGCCTACCCTACTAACTTCAACAAAAAACTACCAATACCCCCACAACCACTTACAACCGATAAACAAACCATTTTTAACCCTTAGTATCAGAGCCAGAAAAGGGTCAAACGAGCAACAGAAAAAGTACCGCAAGGGAACGCTGAAAGAGAAATGAAATTAACCCGTAAAAGCCTTAAAAAGCAGAGATTAAACCTCGTACCTTTTGCATCATGATTTAGCCAGTGAACACCAAGCAAAGAGAACTTTAGTTTGATAACCCGAAACTAGTATGAGCTACTCCAAGACAGCCTAAAATTAAGGGCAAACCCATCTCTGTGGCAAAAGAGTGGGAAGAGCTTAGAGTAGAGGTGATAAACCTACCGAATCTAGTAATAGCTGGTTGCCTGGGAAATGGATAGGAGTTCAGCCTTCCAGATTCTCCATTAATTTAGCGTGCTCCTACGCCAAAATATGAACAGAATTTGAAAGAGTTAGCCAAAGGAGGAACAGCCCCTTAGACATAAGATACAACTTTCTCTAGTAGGGTAAAGATCATAATACATCAAGGTTACTAATTCTCGTGGGCCTAAAAGCAGCCATCCTATCAGAAAGCGTTATAGCTCAAATTTAAATTTTCCCCCAATTTCGATAATTAAATCTTAACCCACTATTTATACCAGGCCTCCCCATGCTCACATGGGGGTGACCATGCTAATATGAGTAATAAGAGAGGTCATGCCTCTCTCCTTGCACACGTGTAAACCGGATTGGACCAACCACCGAAAATTAACGGCCCCACACAAAGAGGGAACTGAATATTACAACTACCCCGCTAGAAAAACAGCCAATCTAAACCCGTTAAACCAACACAGGAGTGCCCCTAAGGAAAGACTAAAAGAAAAAGAAGGAACTCGGCAAACACACCAAGCCTCGCCTGTTTACCAAAAACATCGCCTCTTGCAAAATAACTATAAGAGGTCCCGCCTGCCCAGTGACCAAGTGTTCAACGGCCGCGGTATTTTGACCGTGCGAAGGTAGCGCAATAACTTGTCCTTTAAATGAAGACTAGTATGAATGGCATCACGAGGGCTTAGCTGTCTCCTTTTTTAAGTCAATGAAATTGATCTTCCCGTGCAAAAGCGGGAATAAGAACATAAGACGAGAAGACCCTGTGGAGCTTTAGACACTAAGACAGACCCCGTAAGAATGCCTCAATAAGGGCTAAAACTAAAAGGTATCTGGCCTGATGTCTTTGGTTGGGGCGACCGCGGAGAATAAAAAAACCTCCCCTCCGCGCGGACTGGAGGAACCCACCCACCACACACCCCTCCAAAATTAAGAGTTACCACTCGAACTAGCAGAACTTTCTGACCACTGTGATCCGGCGCAAAGCCGATCAACGAATCAAGTTACCCCAGGGATAACAGCGCAATCCCCTTCTAGAGTCCATATCGACAAGGGGGTTTACGACCTCGATGTTGGATCAGGACATCCTAATGGTGCAGCCGCTATTAAGGGTTCGTTTGTTCAACGATTAAAGTCCTACGTGATCTGAGTTCAGACCGGAGAAATCCAGGTCAGTTTCTATCTATGAAATTCTTTTTCTAGTACGAAAGGACCGAAAAAGAGAGGCCCATGCTGCAAGTACGCCTCCTCCTCACCTATTGAAGGCAACTAAAATAGCCAAGAGGAAACCTCCCCACCACTTAGAAAAAGTGTGTTAAGGTGGCAGAGCCCGGTTTACATGCAAAAGAACTAATCCCTTTGGACAGAGGTTCAACTCCTCTCCTTAACTTCCTAACGAATTAAAGCTACGACCGCACAGCGCGGCTCTTTTATTAAGCTTTATGTGAGGTTAGTTCCTCTTCTTAGGCATGTCCTCAATACTTATTATTCAAGCAGTTAGCCCCCTAACTTTTATTATCCCCGTCCTTCTAGCCGTTGCATTCCTCACATTACTTGAACGGAAAGTTCTAGGGTACATACAACTACGCAAGGCCCCAAACATCGTAGGGCCCTTTGGATTATTTCAACCTATTGCGGATGGTGTTAAACTCTTTATCAAAGAGCCCGTACGACCATCAACCGCCTCCCCCCTCCTATTTATTTTAGCCCCCATCCTCGCACTTACACTTGCACTCACCCTTTGGGCCCCCATGCCCTTACCTCACCCATTCGTTGATATAAACCTAGGAGTCCTATTTGTCCTAGCCATTTCTAGCCTAGCAGTATACTCTATTTTAGGCTCAGGATGAGCATCAAACTCAAAGTACGCACTAATAGGAGCATTACGAGCCGTAGCCCAAACCATTTCCTACGAAGTGAGCCTAGGACTTATCCTACTCAACATTATTATTTTCGTAGGAGGCTTCACACTACAAACATTCAACACTGCTCAAGAGAGCATCTGACTTATCGCCCCTGCTTGACCCCTAGCAGCAATATGATACATCTCCACCCTAGCAGAGACAAACCGAGCACCTTTTGATTTAACTGAAGGAGAATCAGAGCTAGTATCTGGGTTTAACGTAGAATATGCAGGAGGCCCCTTCGCATTGTTCTTCCTAGCAGAATACTCAAACATCTTGCTTATAAATACCCTATCAACTATCTTATTTATAGGAGCCGCTCTCATACCAACAATCCCCTTACTAACCACTATAAACCTTATAACTAAAGCAGCACTACTATCCGTTATTTTTCTTTGGGTGCGGGCCTCATACCCTCGATTCCGATACGACCAACTAATGCACTTAATCTGAAAAAACTTCCTTCCACTCGCATTAGCCCTGATTATCTGACATCTAGCTCTCCCAATCTCACTTTCAGGACTCCCCCCAAAATTATAAAACGGAATTGTGCCTGAAGCAAAGGACCACTTTGATAGAGTGAATAATGGGGGTTAAATTCCCCCCAATTCCTTAGAAAAAAGGGGCTCGAACCCAACCTTAAGAGATCAAAACTCTCAGTGCTTCCTATACACTATTTCCTATTTACATAAATAGCAACTAAATCAGCTAAGTAAGCTAAATAAAGCTTTTGGGCCCATACCCCAAGTATGTTGGTTAAATCCCCTCCTTACCTAAATGAACTCAGGCATTACAGCCTTACTGATGCTTACACTCGTCTCCGGTACTCATATTACCTTTACCTCTTCCCATTGATTAATAGCCTGAATAGGCCTAGAACTAAATACTATTGCTATCCTTCCCCTTATAGCCAAATATCACCACCCCCGAGCAACCGAAGCAACCACAAAGTACTTCCTAACACAAGCAACAGGAGCCGCCATCCTACTTTTTGCCACACTAACCGACGCATGAATTCAAGGACACTGAGCTGTCATCTACTCAATAAACCCCTTAACAACAAATATTATAGCTTTGGCACTAGCCCTTAAACTAGGAATAGCACCCATACATTTCTGACTTCCTGAGGTACTTCAAGGGGTGGACCTAACCACAGGCCTTATCCTATCTACATGACAGAAACTAGCACCATTCATCCTACTGGTCCAAATTCAAAATATTAACCCTACTCTACCCGTATTAATCGCTCTAACATCAATTCTAGTGGGAGGTTGAGGCGGGCTCAATCAAACACAATTACGCAAAGTACTAGCATACTCTTCCATTGCCCACCTAGGATGAATAATGCTTGTTATAATGTACTCGCCCACCCTAGCAATTCTCTCACTCTTTATGTACATTATTATGACCACATCAGCATTCCTTATATTTAAACTATTTTCTGTGACTAGCTTAAACGCTTTATCCACTTCATGATCCAAATACCCCTTATTAACAGCTCTTGCCCCCTTAATTTTACTATCGCTAGCAGGCCTGCCTCCCCTCTCAGGATTTATACCAAAATGATTCATCCTGGCAGAACTAAGTAAACAAAGCTTAGCCATCCCAGCCACAGTGGCAGCACTTTCTGCCCTCCTCAGCCTTTTCTTCTACTTACGCATTGCATATGCACTTTCACTCACCATTTTCCCTACCAATTCTACAACTATTCTATTTTACCACCCCGCCACCCCTTCTATTGCACTACCCCTCGCTGCATCAACCATGGCCGCATTAGGTCTTCTACCTCTCGCCCCCATTTTAATTGCCCTTTGGGCCTATTGGTAGTAAACCAGAGTCTTAGGTTAATACTAAGACCAAGAGCCTTCAAAGCTCTTAGCGAAGGTGAAATTCCTTCAGACTCTGTAAAGCTTGCAGGACATTAACCTACATCTTCTGCATGCAACACAGACACTTTAATTAAGTTAAAGCCTTATCAGATAGGCGGGCCTCGACCCCGCAAACTCTTAGTTAACAGCTAAGTGCCCAAACCAGCGAGCATCTATCTAACTTTCCCCGGCGTTTATAAAAGCCGGGGAAAGCTCCGGCAAGCCGCTAGGCTGCTCCTTAAGATTTGCAATCTTATGTGTCCGTACACCGCAGAGCTTGGCAGGAAGAGGGATTAAACCTCTGTAAATGGGGCTACAACCCACTGCTTACCTCAGCCATCCTACCTGTGGCCATTACACGTTGATTCTTCTCGACCAATCACAAAGACATTGGCACCCTTTATTTAGTATTTGGTGCTTGAGCCGGAATAGTGGGCACAGCCCTTAGCCTATTAATTCGGGCAGAACTAAGCCAACCAGGAGCCCTCCTAGGAGATGACCAAATCTATAATGTAATTGTTACTGCACACGCTTTCGTAATAATTTTCTTTATAGTAATGCCAATTATGATTGGCGGCTTTGGAAACTGGCTTATCCCGCTCATAATTGGAGCACCTGATATGGCTTTCCCTCGAATAAATAACATGAGCTTCTGGCTCCTACCTCCTTCCTTCCTTCTACTTCTTGCCTCCTCTGCCGTAGAAGCAGGTGCAGGAACAGGGTGAACAGTCTACCCCCCCTTAGCAAGCAACCTCGCCCATGCAGGTGCTTCTGTTGATTTAACTATTTTCTCCCTACATCTGGCGGGAATTTCTTCCATTCTAGGTGCCATTAACTTTATTACAACAATTATTAACATAAAACCGGCCGCAATCTCTCAATATCAGACACCTCTTTTCGTATGGTCTGTCCTAATTACCGCCGTTCTTCTTCTCCTCTCCCTGCCTGTACTGGCCGCTGGCATCACAATGCTTCTAACAGATCGAAACTTAAACACAACATTCTTTGATCCCGGGGGAGGGGGTGATCCTATTCTTTACCAACACCTCTTCTGATTCTTTGGTCACCCCGAAGTATACATTTTAATTCTCCCAGGGTTTGGTATGATTTCACACATTGTGGCCTACTACTCCGGTAAAAAAGAGCCTTTTGGCTACATAGGTATAGTCTGAGCTATAATAGCAATTGGCCTCTTAGGATTTATTGTATGAGCCCACCACATATTTACAGTGGGAATAGATGTTGACACACGTGCCTACTTTACATCCGCTACCATAATTATTGCCATTCCGACAGGAGTAAAAGTCTTTAGCTGACTTGCAACCTTGCACGGAGGCGCCCTTAAGTGAGAGACCCCACTACTATGGGCCCTAGGCTTTATTTTCTTATTTACAGTAGGGGGCCTAACAGGCATTGTACTTGCCAACTCATCCCTAGACATTGTCCTACACGACACGTACTACGTAGTCGCCCACTTCCACTACGTTCTATCAATAGGTGCTGTATTTGCTATCGTAGGGGGGTTCGTCCACTGATTCCCTCTATTTACCGGCTACACCCTGCACGATACCTGAACTAAAATCCACTTTGCAATCATATTTGGAGGAGTAAACCTAACCTTCTTCCCTCAACACTTCCTAGGCCTGGCAGGAATGCCCCGACGATACTCAGACTACCCTGATGCCTACACCATATGAAACTCAATTTCTTCATTTGGCTCTCTTATCTCCCTAGTTGCAGTAATTCTGTTCCTATTTATTATTTGAGAAGCATTCGCCGCTAAACGTGAAGTAACAGACGTCGTACTAACCGAGACTAATGTAGAATGACTGCATGGATGCCCCCCTCCCTACCACACCTTCGAAGAGCCCGCATTCGTACAAGTTCAAGAACACTAACGAGAAAGGAGGGAGTCGAACCCCCTTAAGATGGTTTCAAGCCAGCCACATATCCGCTCTGTCACTTTCTTAATAAGACACTAGTAAAACTGAGGATTACATTACCTTGTCAAGATAAAGTTGTAGGTTTAAACCCTGCGTGTCTTAATCCCATGGCACATCCCGCACAACTAGGCTTTCAAGATGCAGCTTCACCAGTTATGGAAGAACTTCTCCACTTCCACGATCATGCCCTAATGATCGTGTTCCTAATTAGCACATTTGTTCTTTACATTATTGTGGCAATAATCTCCACTAAATTAACCAATAAATACATCTTAGATTCCCAAGAAATTGAAATTATCTGAACCGTTCTTCCAGCAATAACACTCGTTTTAATTGCACTTCCTTCTCTTCGAATTCTTTACCTTATAGACGAAATTAACAGCCCCCTTCTAACTGTAAAAGCCGTAGGTCACCAATGATACTGAAGCTACGAATACACAGACTACGAGGAACTAGGGTTCGACGCATATATGATCCCTACACAAGACCTCGCCCCCGGACAATTCCGCCTTCTAGAAGCCGACCACCGAATAGTAATTCCTGTCGAAGCTCCAATCCGGATCCTAATTTCTGCTGACGATGTACTCCACTCATGGGCAGTTCCAGCACTAGGGGTTAAAATAGATGCAGTCCCAGGCCGACTAAACCAAATAACCTTTATCTCCTCCCGGCCAGGTGTGTTCTTCGGACAATGCTCAGAAATCTGCGGCGCAAACCACAGCTTTATACCCATCGTAGTAGAAGCAGTTCCACTAGAACACTTTGAAAACTGGGCAACTAAAATACTCGAAGACGCCTCACTAGGAAGCTAATTAGGGCTTTAGCGTTAGCCTTTTAAGCTAAAAGCGGGTGACTCCCAACCACCCCTAGTGATATGCCTCAGCTCAACCCGGGCCCCTGATTCATGTTACTTATTTTCACCTGATATGCTTGTGCCTTAATCATCCCCACTAAAGTTTTAAACCACACTATCCCTAATGACTCCCCCCCTATCCTGTACTACACAGGTACTACCCCTTGACATTGACCATGACACTAAGCTTCTTTGACCAATTTATATCACCTGTTTTCTTGGGTATCCCCCTATCCCTTATAGCAATTCTCCTACCTTGAGCCCTGTTCCCCTCCCCGACTGATCGATGACTAAACAATCGTGTCCTAACACTGCAAAACTGATTTATTAGTCGAGTCACCCGTGAACTATTTATACCTATTAACCCAGCAGGACATAAATGAGCCCTCCTATTAGTCTCACTCATGTTATTCCTTATTACCATTAACATACTAGGCCTCCTCCCCTACACCTTTACCCCCACCACGCAACTATCTATTAACCTAGGCCTAGCAGTACCCCTGTGATTAGCAACAGTCATTATAGGACTGCGAAACCAACCTACCCACGCCCTAGGGCACTTACTACCAGAGGGAACTCCTAGCCCCCTAATTCCAATCCTCATCATCATCGAAACTATTAGTCTATTTATCCGCCCCCTGGCGCTGGGAGTACGACTAACGGCCAACCTTACAGCAGGCCACCTACTAATCCAACTAATCGCAACAGCCGCCCTAGTTCTCATCCCTATTATGCCCGCGGTAGCCGCTCTAACTTATATTGTCCTGGTACTCCTCACCCTGTTAGAAATCGCCGTAGCAATGATCCAAGCATACGTCTTCGTTCTTCTGCTAACACTTTACCTACAAGAAAACGTCTAATGGCCCATCAAGCACACGCATACCACATAGTCGACCCTAGCCCCTGGCCCCTAACAGGAGCAATTTCAGCCCTACTGATAACCTCAGGCCTGGCAATTTGATTCCACCTCCAATCCACAACACTTATAGCTGTTGGTACCGCCCTGCTACTCCTCACAATGCTCCAATGATGACGAGATATTATTCGAGAAGGCACCTTCCAAGGCCACCACACACTCCCAGTACAAAAAGGCCTTCGATATGGGATAATCCTGTTTATTACCTCCGAAGTCTTCTTCTTTTTAGGATTTTTCTGAGCTTTCTACCACTCTAGCCTAGCCCCCACACCTGAGCTAGGAGGTTACTGACCCCCTTCAGGTATTTTCACCCTAGATCCTTTTGAAGTACCACTACTCAATACAGCAGTCCTCTTAGCATCAGGGGTGACAGTTACCTGAGCCCATCACAGCATCATAGAGGGTGAACGGAAACAAGCTGTTCACTCCCTAACCCTGACCATCCTTCTAGGATTCTACTTTACCATACTACAAGCCATAGAATATTTAGAAGCCCCCTTCACAATTGCAGACGGGGTCTACGGAGCTACCTTTTTTGTAGCAACCGGATTCCACGGCCTCCATGTTATTATCGGATCAACATTCCTAGCAATTTGTCTTCTACGACAAATCGACTACCACTTCACATCAGAGCACCACTTCGGCTTTGAAGCAGCCGCCTGATATTGGCATTTTGTAGACGTTGTATGACTCTTCCTCTACGTCTCCATTTACTGATGAGGCTCTTAATCTTTCTATTATTAAAGTTAGTATAGGTGACTTCCAATTACCCAGTCTTGGTTAAAATCCAAGGAAAGATAATGAACCTGGTAACAATCGTAATTACTACCGCCACCACACTATCCCTCCTCCTGGCAATCATCTCTTTCTGAGTCCCCCAAATAACCCCCGACAATGAAAAACTCTCCCCTTATGAATGCGGTTTTGATCCATTAGGTACAGCCCGCCTCCCCTTCTCCCTTCGATTCTTTTTAATCGCTATCCTATTCCTTCTTTTTGATCTAGAAATCGCACTTCTACTCCCCTTACCTTGAGGTGACCAACTAGTATCCCCCCTACTCACATTCCTATGAGCCTCAACTGTTCTTGCCCTGCTAACCTTAGGTTTAGTATACGAATGAACCCAAGGCGGCCTGGAATGAGCTGAATAGGTAATTAGTCTAATAAAAACATTTGATTTCGGCTCAAAAGCTTATGGTTTAATTCCATAATTACCTAATGACCCCTACCCACTTTGCTTTCTCCTCAGCATTCATTTTAGGCCTGACAGGACTAACATTCCACCGCACCCACCTGCTATCCGCCCTACTTTGCCTGGAAGGCATAATACTATCCCTATTTATTGCTCTGTCCCTATGATCCCTTCAAACCGAATCAACAAACTTCTCCAGCGCCCCTATATTTTTACTGGCGTTTTCAGCCTGCGAAGCAAGTGCCGGTCTTGCATTACTTGTAGCAACCACCCGAACACATGGCACTGACCGACTAATAAACCTTAACCTCCTCCAATGCTAAAAATTCTAATCCCCACCCTTATGCTCATTCCAACTACCTGGCTAACTAACAGTAAATGGCTTTGACCAACAACCCTTGCCCACAGCCTAGCTATTGCCGTAGTCAGCCTCTCTTGACTTCAAAACCCCTCAATGACAGGCTGAACCAGTCTCAATGCCTTTATAGCCACTGACCCCCTCTCAACCCCCTTGATAGTTCTGACCTGCTGACTTCTGCCTCTAATGATTTTGGCCAGCCAAAATCACACAAAATCAGAACCCCTAAATCGCCAACGAATTTACATTACCCTCTTAACATCATTACAAGTCTTCCTTATTATAGCATTCAGCGCAACAGAAATCATCCTATTTTATATCATATTTGAATCCACCCTTATTCCCACCCTCATAATTATTACCCGCTGAGGTAATCAAACAGAACGACTTAACGCAGGAATTTACTTCCTATTTTACACCCTAGCCGGCTCCCTGCCCCTCCTCGTAGCCCTTCTTATCCTACAAAATTCTACGGGCACCCTATCGCTTCTAACCCTACAGTACGTCGAGCCCCTGCACTTATCATCTTACTCAGATAAAATCTGATGAGTCGGCTGCTTAGCAGCTTTCCTAGTAAAAATACCCCTCTACGGAGTCCACCTGTGACTACCAAAAGCACACGTAGAAGCCCCCATCGCAGGATCCATAGTCCTAGCCGCGGTTCTTTTAAAACTAGGAGGCTACGGGATAATACGAATAACAATCGTTTTAAGCCCCTTAACAAAAGAAATAGGATACCCATTTATTATCTTTGCACTCTGGGGTGTGGTAATAACAGGGGCAATTTGCCTACGACAAACAGACTTAAAGTCCTTAATCGCCTATTCATCAGTTAGCCATATAGGTCTTGTAGTAGGAGGCATTCTTGTGCAAACACCCTGAGGATTCACCGGTGCCCTAATTCTTATGATTGCTCACGGACTAACATCTTCAGCCTTATTTTGCCTGGCAAACACAAATTATGAACGAACACATAGCCGAACAATACTACTAGCCCGAGGATTACAAACAGTGCTACCATTAATAACCACTTGATGATTCATCTCAAGTCTAGCCAACCTAGCACTACCCCCCCTACCTAATCTTATGGGGGAATTAATAATTATTACCTCATTATTCAACTGATCATGATGAACCCTTGCCCTCACAGGAGTGGGGACCCTTATTACAGCAGGCTACTCTCTCTACATGTTCCTCACCACCCAACGAGGACCTACTCCCCCTCATGTTCTCACTATTAACCCTACTCATACGCGAGAACACCTGCTTATTGCCCTTCACCTATTACCCCTTATCCTTCTTATTGCAAACCCCCAACTAATCTGAGGCTGATCCCTATGTAGGCATAGTTTAACAAAAACCTTAGATTGTGATTCTAACAACAGAGGTTAAAATCCTCTTGCTCACCACGAGTGAGGCTCGCTAGCAATAAAATCTGCTAAATACTAGACTCATGGTTGAACTCCATGACTCACCCGATCAGCTCCTAAAGGATAACAGCTCATCCGTTGGTCTTAGGAACCAAAGATTCTTGGTGCAAATCCAAGTTGTAGCTATGCAGCAAACGTCCATAGCAATAACCTCGAGCCTAATCACTATTTATGCAGTCCTGGCATATCCTGTCCTCTCAAGCTTGGCCCCCCTCCCCCGAAAAACAACTTGAGCCATATCGCACATTAAGGCGGCAGTAAAGACTGCTTTTTTCATTAGCCTCCTACCTCTTCTCCTATTTTTTAACGAGGGGGCAGAAACCATTATTACCTCTATAGAGTGAATGAACACAGAGACATTTAATGTAAACATTAGCTTTAAATTCGACCACTACTCTGTGATCTTCACACCAATCGCTCTTTATGTTACTTGGTCAATCCTGGAATTTGCATCTTGATATATGCACGCAGACCCAAACATAAATCGATTTTTTAAATACCTCCTGGTCTTCCTTATTGCAATAGTTATCTTAGTAACAGCTAACAATATGTTCCAATTGTTTATTGGGTGGGAGGGGGTCGGAATCATATCCTTCCTCCTAATTGGGTGGTGGTACGGGCGAGCAGATGCAAATTCTGCCGCCCTACAGGCTGTTGTCTACAACCGTGTGGCAGATATTGGCCTAATTTTCGCCATAGCATGAATAGCTACAACCTTAAACTCTTGAGATATCCAACAGCTATTTGCAAGCAGCAAAAACCTTGATCTAACCCTCCCCCTTCTAGGACTTATTTTAGCCGCAACCGGTAAATCTGCACAATTTGGTTTACACCCCTGACTTCCCGCCGCCATAGAAGGGCCTACCCCTGTTTCAGCCCTACTGCACTCAAGCACAATAGTTGTTGCAGGTATTTTTCTTATAATTCGCCTAAGCCCCCTCCTAGAAAATAACAAAACTGCCCTTACATTATGCCTTTGCCTGGGAGCACTCACAACATTATTTACAGCCACCTGTGCACTCACCCAAAACGACATCAAAAAAATTGTTGCATTCTCCACATCCAGCCAACTAGGTTTGATAATAGTAACGATTGGCCTTAACCAACCCCAACTTGCCTTTCTCCACATCTGCACCCATGCATTCTTTAAAGCTATACTCTTTTTATGCTCAGGCTCTATTATCCACAGTCTAAATGACGAACAAGACATCCGCAAAATAGGAGGAATACACGATCTCACCCCTATCACCTCCTCCTGTCTTACAATTGGTAGCCTAGCCCTCACAGGATTCCCCTTCCTAGCAGGATTTTTTTCTAAAGACGCCATTATTGAAGCCCTGAACACATCACACCTAAATGCCTGAGCCCTAACCTTAACACTTCTAGCCACATCCTTTACCGCTGTATATAGCCTCCGAGTAGTTTTTTTTGTATCCATAGGATATCCACGTTTTATCACACTTGCCCCTATCAACGAAAACAACCCTGCAGTAATCAACCCTATTAAACGGCTAGCATGAGGTAGTATTATAGCCGGGCTACTCATTACCTTCAATATCACTCCGCTAAAAACCCCTGTAATAACAATACACCCTTTACTAAAACTAATAGCCTTAACCGTGACTACTGCAGGAGTCCTTCTGGCACTAGACCTTGCATCACTAACAAGCAAACAGTTAAAACCAAACCCCCAAATGGCCCCTCACAACTTCTCAAATATACTAGGGTTTTTTCCAACAATTATTCACCGACTTACCCCCAAACTATCACTTGCCTTAGGTCAGACTATTGCCAGCCAAATAATTGACCAAACCTGATTAGAAAAAACGGGCCCAAACCTAACAGCCAAGTCCAATATTCCCTTTATTACAATAACAACTAATGCCCAGCAGGGATTAATTAAAACCTATCTGACCTTCTTATTCTTTACACTAGCCCTTGCTACCTTTGCCTTTGTAATCTAAACAGCTCGAAGAGTACCTCGGCTTAACCCCCGAGTCAACTCCAACACTACAAATAAGGTGAGAAGAAGAGCCCATGCACTAATAACTAGCAACCCCCCGCCTAAAGAATACATTAGTGCAACCCCCTCAACGTCTCCCCGAAACATTGATAACTCTTTTAACTCATCGACTGGTACCCAAGAAAACTCACTTCAACCCCCCCAAAAAATGCTAACCAAAGCCCCCACACCCAACCCATAAATTAACAGATCAATCATTACAGGTAGGCTGCCTAAAGTCTCAGGGAAAGGCTCAGCAGCTAAAGCTGCTGAGTAGGCAAATACTACCAGCATACCCCCTAGGTAGATTAAAAAAAGAACTAAGGATAAAAAGGAGCCTCCGGAGCTCACAAGCACTCCACACCCCATGCCGGATACTGCCACCAGCCCTAGGGCTGCAAAATAAGGAGAAGGGTTAGCAGCAACCGCTGCTAACCCTACTACCAGGCCAAATATAAAAAAAATCATAATATAAGTCATAAGTTCCTGCCAGGACTTTAACCAAGATTAGTGATTCGAAAAACCACTGTCGTAATTCAACTACAGGAACACATGGCCAACTTACGAAAAACCCACCCCTTACTCAAAATTGCTAACAATGCTTTAGTAGACCTCCCCGCCCCCTCCAACATCTCCGCATGATGAAACTTTGGGTCCCTTTTAGGACTATGCTTAATTATCCAAATCCTCTCAGGCTTATTTCTAGCTATACATTACACATCAGATGTCGCTACAGCCTTCTCCTCCGTTGCCCACATCTGCCGAGACGTAAATTACGGCTGGCTAATTCGCAATCTCCACGCAAACGGAGCATCATTCTTTTTTATCTGCATTTATATACACATCGGACGCGGCCTCTACTACGGATCATACCTTTTTAAAGAGACATGAAACATTGGCGTCGTGCTCTTGCTCCTCGTAATAGTCACCGCTTTCGTGGGCTACGTCCTCCCCTGAGGACAAATATCATTCTGAGGCGCCACGGTTATTACCAACCTTCTGTCCGCCGTCCCTTATATTGGTAACACCCTCGTTCAATGAATCTGAGGAGGCTTCTCAGTAGATAATGCTACATTAAACCGTTTCTTCGCGTTCCATTTCCTTTTCCCGTTCATCATCGCAGCCGCCACTATAATCCACCTTCTATTCCTTCACCAAACTGGTTCTAACAACCCGCTTGGGCTATGGCTCAACACAGACAAAATTTCCTTCCACCCCTACTTCTCATATAAAGACCTCTTAGGGTTCGCAGGCCTTCTACTGACCTTAACAGCTTTAGCACTTTTTTCTCCCAACCTCTTAGGAGATCCTGATAACTTCACCCCGGCCAACCCCCTCGTAACCCCTCCCCATATTAAACCAGAATGATACTTCTTATTTGCATACGCTATTCTCCGCTCAATCCCTAATAAACTAGGAGGCGTACTAGCCCTCCTAGCCTCAATCTTAATTCTCATACTAATCCCGATTCTTCACACATCAAAACAACGAAGTTTAACATTCCGCCCTGTCTCTCAACTCCTGTTCTGGGCCCTTATTGCAGACGTCGCAATCTTAACTTGAATTGGGGGGATACCAGTAGAGGACCCGTTTATTGTTATTGGCCAAATTGCATCCCTTCTATACTTCACCTTATTCCTGCTCTTTCACCCACTAACAGCCCTGGTAGAAAACAAAGCCTTAGGATGATCCTGCATTGGTAGCTCAGTGCAAGAGCGCCGGTCTTGTAAACCGGATGACGGAGGTTGAAATCCTCCCCCATGCTCAAAGAAGAGAGATTTTAACTCCCACCCCTAGTCCCCAAAACTAGGATTCTTGCATTAAACTATTCCTTGAATTCTTATATATACATATATGTATTTTCACCATAAATTTATTTTAACCTTACAAGGAACATGTTCGAATAAGATATACATATGATTTATTTGACATAAATTTAAAATTCCAATAAAGGGTCTATTAAATACTCCACAATAAGGTAGTTAAATAATTTCATACCTTGTCTCACATTCCATTAAATAAATAATATAATTAGCAGTAAGAACCGACCATAAAACTATACCTTAATGCCAACGGTTATTGAAGGTGAGGGACAAAAACTGTGGGGGTTTCACTTCATGAACTATTCCTGGCATTTGGTTCCTACTTCAGGGCCATTAATTGGTATCATTCCTCATACTTTCATTGACGCTTGCATAAGTTAATGGTGGTACACATGTCTGGGAGCACCCAGCATCCTAATTATAGGTGCATAGGGTTCTCTTTTTTCTTTATCCTTTCACTTACATTTCACAGTGCAAAGTAATATGATATAACAAGGTTGAACATTTTTTCTTGCTTGAAATAAATCTTACTGAATTATATTAGAATATCTTTTAATAATTGCATAACTGATTTCAAGTGCATAAGTTATACATACTATTCTTTATCTCCCCCGGCTTCCGGGCGAAAACCCCCCCTACCCCCCCAACTACTAAAGTTTCTTAATGATCCTACAAACCCCCCGGAAATAGGAAAAACCTTAAATAGTTCACTCACCTTCTACCATGTATACGAACATTAGTAAAGTCGAACATGAGAATGATGGGGTATAATAAAAATTATATCTATTAATATATAGTATTTATTTATGCTTATATATCCTCATAAACACAACCGCCCTGATAAACCTTAAGTTCCATAAACATATACCTTTTATATAGTATTATATATCCTCATAAACACAACCGCCCTGATAAACCTTAAGTTCCATAAACATATACCTTTTATATAGTATTATATATCCTCATAAACACAACCGCCCTGATAAACCTTAAGTTCCATAAACATATACCTTTTATATAGTATTATATATCCTCATAAACACAACCGCCCTGATAAACCTTAAGTTCCATAAACATATACCTTTTATATAGTATTATATATCCTCATAAACACAACCGCCCTGATAAACCTTAAGTTCCATAAACATATACCTTTTATATAGTATTATATATCCTCATAAACACAACCGCCCTGATAAACCTTAAGTTCCATAAACATATACCTTTTATATAGTATTATATATCCTCATAAACACAACCGCCCTGATAAACCTTAAGTTCCATAAACATATACCTTTTATATAGTATTATATATCCTCATAAACACAACCGCCCTGATAAACCTTAAGTTCCATAAACATATACCTTTTATATAGTATTATATATCCTCATAAACACAACCGCCCTGATAAACCTTAAGTTCCATAAACATATACCTTTTATAGCCTAAAAACACAAG